AAAAAAGAGAAGGACAAAAAAGAAGAGAACAAAAGAAAGGAAAAAGCACGGATAGAAATAGCAGAAGCCTGGGATACCATTCCATTTGCACAAGTAATAAGAGGCTCTATGTTAATAACTCAATCGATTCTTAGAAAATATATTATTTTACCCTTATTGATAGTAGCTAAAAATATGGGTCGTATGTTATTATTGCAACTTCCTGAATGGTCTAAGGATTTACAGGAATGGAATAGAGAAATGCATGTTAAATGTACCTATAATGGTGTTCAATTATCAGAAACCGAATTTCCGAAAAATTGGTTAACAGACGGTATTCAGATAAAAATCCTATTTCCTTTCTGTCTGAAACCTTGGCACAGATCTAAGCTGCAAACCTCTCATAGAGATCTAATGAAAAAAATAAAAAAAAAAGATGATTTTTGTTTTTTAACGGTTTGGGGAATGGAAGCTGAACTTCCTTTTGGTTCTCCCCGAAAAAGACCTTCTTTTTTTGAGCCCATTTTTAAAGAACTCAAAAAAAAAATTACAAAATTGAAAAAGAAATATTTTCTAGTTTTAAGAGTTTTAAAGGTAAGAACAAACTTTTTTCTAACAGTCTCAAAAGAAACAAAAAATTGGGTCATCAAAAGTGTTCTATTTATAAAAAGAATAAGAAAAGTACTTTCAAAAGTAAATCAAATTCTGTTATTTAGATTGAGAGAAGTATATGAATTAAGTGAAACTAAAAAAGAAAAAGATTCTATAATCAACAATCAGATAATTCATGAATCGTTTAATCAAATTCGATCTACAGATTGGACAAATTATTCCCTGACAGAAAAAAAACTGAAGGATCTGACTGATAGAACACGCACAATTAGAAATCAAATAGAAAAAATTACAAACGACAAAAAAAAAGTAACTCCAGGAATAAATATTAATTCTAACAAAACAACTTATAATGCCAAAAGACTAGAATCACTAAAAAATATTTGGCAAATATTAAAAAGAAGAAATGCTCGATTAATCAGTAAATTACATTATTTTATAAAAATTTTCATTGAAAGAATCTACATAGATGTCTTTCGGTGTATCATTAATATTCCCCAAATCAATATACAACTTTTTCTTGAATCAACAAAAAAAATGATTGATAAATACATTTACACTAATGAAACAAATCAAGAAAGAATTAATAAAACAAATCAAAATACAATTCACTTTATTTCGACTATAAAAAAGTCACTTTATAATATTAGTAATAGTAAAAGGAATTCACCTATTTTTTGTGACTTATCCTCCTTGTCACAAGCATATGTATTTTACAATTTATCCCAAACCCACTTGGATAAATTAAGATCTGTTCTTCAATATCACGGAACATCTTTTTTTCTTAAGACTGGGATAAAGGATTCTTTTGGAACACAAGGAATAATTCATTCTGAATTAAGATATAAGAAATTTCGGAGTTATGGAGCGAATCAATGGAAAAACTGGTTAAGGGGTCATTATCAATACGATTTATCTCAGATTAGATGGTCTAGATTAATCCCACAAAAATGGCGAAATAGAGTCAATCAATGTCGTACAGCTCAAAAGAAAGATTTAAAGAAATGGAATTCATATGAAAAAAACCAATTACTTTATTACAAAAAACAAAAAGATTCTGAAGTATATTCATTATCGAATCAAAAAGATAATTTTAAAAAATACTTTAAATATGATCTTTTATCATATCAATCTATTAATTATGAAACTAAGAGGAACTCATATATTTCTGTTTATGGATCACCATTACAAGTAAATACGAATCAAAAGATTTCTTATAATTACAACACACCTAAAGGCAAATTATTTGATAAATGGGGGGGTATTCCTATCAATAATTATCTAGGAAGAGGTGATATTATGTATATGGAAAAAAATCCAGATAGAAAATATTTTGATTGGAAAATTCTCAAGTTTTGTCTTAGAAAAAAAGTCAATATTGAGGCCTGGATCAAGATCGATTCCAACAGTAATAAAAAAACTAAGATTGGAACTAATAATTACCCAATAATTGATAAAATTGATAAGAAAGGTCTTTTTTATCTTACAATTCATCAAGATCTAGAAATCAATCCACCCAATCATCAAAAAATCTTTTTTGATTGGATGGGAATGAATGAAGAAATACTAAATTGTCCTATATCCAATCTGGAACTTTGGTTCTTCCCCGAATTTGTGCTACTTTATAATGCATATAAAATGAAACCGTGGATTATACCAAGCAAATTACTTCTTTTAAATTTGAATATAAATGAAAATGTTAGTGAAAATAAAAACGTCAATGGAAAGCCAAAAGGGAATTTTTTTATACCATCGAATGAAGAAAAAAAATCTTTTGAATTAAAGAATCGAAATCAAGAAGAAAAAGAACCCGCAGATCGACGAGATCGTGGTTCAGATGCACAAAACCAAAGAAATCTTGGATCCCTTCTCTCAAACCAACAAAAAGATATTGAAGAAGATTATGCGCGATCAGACATGAAAAAACGTAAAACGAAAAAACAATACAAGAGCAACACGGAAGCAGAACTAAATTTCTTCCTGAAACGATATTTGCTTTTTCAATTGAGATGGGACGATGCTTTGAATCAAAGAATGATCAATAATATTAAGGTATATTGTCTCCTGCTTAGACTGAGAAACCCAAGAAAAATTACTATATCCTCTATTCAAAGAAGAGAAATGAGTCTGAATATAATGCTGATTCAGAAGAATTTACCTCTTACAGAATTGATGAAAAAAGGGATATTGATTATCGAATCGGTTCGTCTGTCTGTAAAAAATGATGGACAATTTATTATGTATCAAACCATAGGTATTTCATTGGTTCATAAGAGTAAATGCCAAATTAATCAAAGATATCGAGAACGAGGATATGTTGATAAGAAGAATTTTGATGAATCTATTTCAAAACATCAAAGAATGACTGGAAATAGAGATAAAAATCATTCGAATTTACTTGTTCCTGAAAATATTTTATCATCTAGACGTCGTAGAGAATTGAGAATTTTAATTTGTTTCAGTTCAACGAATAGAAATGGTGTGAATAGAAATCCGGTATTTTGTAACGAGAACAACGTAAAAAACTGGAGTCCATTTTTGGATGAAAGTAAACATCTTGATAGTGATAAAAATGAATTAATTCAATTAAAGTTCTTTCTTTGGCCGAATTATCGATTAGAAGATTTAGCTTGTATGAATCGCTATTGGTTTGATACGAATAATGGCAGTCGTATCAATATGTTAAGACTACGTATGTATCCACGATTGAAAATTGGTTAATGTTAATACCGTATTTTTCCTATATATCCTATACCGTATATGGTATATGAAAGTAAACAGATGTACACATACCTTGTCTTACATCCCATTCTAATATACGCCAATAAAGTATCAATTAGATAAAAAGTGAATTGAATCAACAAAATCTTCTTCATTTTCGGTTTAAATATAAATTATTCGCTTTTGTGAGTGCAAAAACGTACCATCCTTTTGTATCCCTATTCGAATCCAATTTGATTAATTCATTTTAATTGATAAAATTAGGAGTCGATAAAGAAATTAAGATCATTATGTATATCACATTCAAATTACTGGCATTATTATTTCTGATCGATAAAATTACATATCTGTAAAGTAAAAAAAGGAGGAGGAAATTCTTTTATGGTCAAAAATTCATTCATTTCCGTTACTTCACAAGAAGAAAAGAAAGAAAACAGGGGGTCTGTTGAATTTCAAGTAGTCAGTTTTACCAATAAGATACGGAGACTTACTTCACATTTGGAATTGCACAAAAAAGACTATTTATCTCAGAGAGGTCTACGGAAAATTCTGGGAAAACGTCAACGGCTATTGGCTTATTTGTCAAAAAAAAATAGAGTACGTTATAAAGAAATAATTGGTCAGTTGGATATTCGAGAGATAAAAACTCGTTAATTTGAAGAATCTTTTTGATCGTTTAAATTTTGATGAACTTCTTTTTTTTTTCACTTTCAGAAATTCATGGAAGAATGAATGGGGAAAAACCTATGACTGCACCAGCTACAAGAAAAGACCTCATGATAGTCAATATGGGTCCTCACCACCCATCAATGCATGGTGTTCTTCGACTCATCGTTACTCTAGATGGTGAAGATGTTATTGACTGCGAACCAATATTGGGTTATTTACACAGAGGAATGGAAAAAATTGCAGAAAACCGAACAATTATACAATATTTGCCTTATGTAACACGTTGGGATTATTTAGCTACTATGTTCACAGAAGCAATAACTGTAAATGCACCAGAACAGTTAGGCAATATTCAAGTACCTAAAAGGGCGAGCTACATCAGAGTCATTATGTTGGAGTTGAGTCGTATAGCTTCGCATTTGTTATGGCTTGGCCCTTTTATGGCAGATATTGGGGCACAGACCCCCTTCTTCTATATTTTTCGAGAACGAGAATTGATATATGACCTATTCGAAGCTGCCACCGGTATGCGAATGATGCATAATTATTTTCGTCTCGGAGGAGTAGCTGCTGATCTACCTCATGGATGGATAGATAAATGTTTAGATTTTTGCGATTATTTTTTAACAGGGGTTGCTGAATATCAAAAGCTTATTACACAGAATCCTATTTTTTTAGAACGAGTTGAAGGAGTAGGCATTATTGGCGGAGAAGAAGCAATAAATTGGGGTTTATCAGGACCAATGCTACGAGCTTCCGGAATACAATGGGATCTTCGTAAAGTTGATCATTATGAGTGTTACGACGAATTTGATTGGGAAGTACAATGGCAAAAAGAAGGGGATTCGTTAGCTCGTTATTTAGTACGAATCAGCGAAATGACAGAATCTATAAAAATTATTCAACAGGCTCTAGAAGGAATTCCAGGGGGGCCCTATGAGAATTTAGAAATCCGACGCTTTGATAGAGTAAGGGATCCCGAATGGAATGATTTTGATTATCGATTCATTAGTAAGAAA